GAGCGTAGTTCAATGGTAAAACATCTCCTTGCCAAGGAGAAGGTACGGGTTCGATTCCCGTCGCTCGCCAGTTTAATTTAGTTTTAGTAAGGTACTATGATAAAAGATAAAAAATTCAGTCTAGTTGATTAACTACTTATAATAAATTAAGTAGTTGTTAGTCTAGTACCGTATCCCTTCCTATCTTATCCTTTCCACTCGACTCAAAAAAAAAGAGTGCTTCGGGGGCGAAAATCGAACTTGCCAAGAGGGTGCCCTAAACGGGGGATTCACCGAGACAAACAAGAGAAAATTGCTTTTAAAGGGAATAGTGCCTTTCTTTTATTTTTTTTTTTTTCTTTTCTGCCTGCTGAATAAAAAAAAGGGTTGGATATAGCCCTCTGCCATATCTCTATAATTTACCATATCTATACAAATAGAATAATCCATTTATTTATATGGACTGCTAAGTGCGGAGACGGGAATCGAACCCGTGACCTCAAGGTTATGAGCCTCGTGAGCTACCAAACTGCTCTACTCCGCTCTGTAGGGCCAAAAACAGGTGGACGAAAAAGGTTGAATACAAATCTCTACCATGTCTAGACAAATAGAATAGTCTTTTTATACAGAATGGAGCGGGTAGCGGGAATCGAACCCGCATCGTTAGCTTGGAAGGCTAGGGGTTATAGTCGACGTTGGTTGATTATTTTTAACGTCTCTAATTCAAAACCGAACATGAAATTTTGATTTCATTCGGCTCCTTTATGGCTATTCTCACCACTTAACATCTATGTTAGCTTTTCTGTCTGAATGGAACCAAAGCTCTCCGCTTTCTAGATGATCCCTATAGAGTAGGAGATAGAAATTCTCCTAAATATCTATCTAATCTACTTACTTCGTTCCTTAATTTCATTCAAGAGAGATCCTGAGGAAAAGAGTTGGTTTCCACCGAGCTGAAACAATATCCTGATGGTTCTAGTAAACCAAAACTATCGTTTTTTAGCTATTGGGCTTCCATTTCTTTTTTAACTAAAAGAAGATTTAGTTACGATTGGAAATAAACTTTTTTGTATCTTCATCCATAGATCCTTTACTCATATTTATTCAATTGGAATACTTAATCCAATGCAAAATTATGCTTCGCGCCTCTGTACTCATAATCCAATTTGTGTTTTGGATGCAAATTTCATTAGTCTTTGGATACTAATCGCGAGAATGTATATTCTTCCTCAATATGCTATTGAGAGGAAAAGGATTAAACCCTTTATAAGAACTAAAGTTTTCATCGGAATATGAATATAAAAAAACTTAAGGATGCCTTAAGTATATCATTTCAAATTCAGTTATTAAGTTATTAATAGAACGAATCACACTTTTACCACTAAACTATACCCGCTACATGTAAATTATGATACCAACACTACCCTTTGTCAAGGGTAGCCATTCGAGGAGGAAGCTAATCCCCCCTACGGGGAAAAGTGAGCAGTTGGTACTTCAATCGCAGGTCTTTAATTTAGGATTTAGATGGCCCCTCTCTAGTCTGTAAAAGAAATCTCTTCTTACCACGCCACCAGCATATGAACCAAATGTATGCATTTCGATTAGGATCGTATTCTTTGTATTCTATAGTTTGATTATTCCTACAATATACACTAAAAGATAACAGTACCCATCAATCCCTTTCTTCCTTTTCTTTTTTGTGCTGTAGAAAAATTTTTATACTCTGCAGTACAAATTTGACTGCCCACTTTTAAAAATAAAATTGTTGATAAAACTCCAATATAGTTTGTTCAAAATACGCCTTTTGGATAATATTAAAGTACTATTTCCAATTCTAAAGGGTACCCGTTGAAAATTGCTGCAAAAAATCCGTCCAAAACTAAAAAATTGAAAAGTTTAGAACTTCTTGGTTTTTCCAAGAAATGCCTGTGAAAAATTGTTTCAATCTCGCACCAAAACAGATAAGAAGTATATCACTAAAAATTAATACAATACCCAGCCATATGGGTATATGAAGAGGGCGAATTCCTTTATACCCCCCGATTAGAATTAAGGGAAATAAAACATAAATGGAGAAAGTTCTCATCATAAGATCAGCCAATAGAAGAAAAAAAGTCCTAATTCTGCAGAACATTCTGAGCATGTGAGAAGTGAATAGGCTAAAGAGAAAAAAACAAAGTCTACCATTTTTTTAACAGAAGTTCTTATTGCCCCTTTGGCCTTTTTGAACCTCATCATGAATAAACTTCTATATCTCAATATAGAAAATAAAATCTCTACATATATAGATATATATGTATATATTATGTACATTATGCAGTAGAGTAGATCTATAATGGTAAATGAAAGTGGCTAATTTTCTAATAAAAAGCCCTTTTAACTCAGTGGTAGAGTAATGCCATGGTAAGGCATAAGTCATCGGTTCAAATCCGATAAAGGGCTTTTCCTTAGTGGTCGAGTAATACCACGGCAAGACCGAAGTCATCGGTTCGAATCCGATACAGTACTTTTCTACTAAATTCATTCACTTTTTTTCTTTTTTTTTTTTAATGTCTCCGTTTTTTATTGCATTTTATGACTTCGTTTAGTATGAGATGCCTATATTTTCAGTCTGAACACTAAACGAAGCACAGAGTTTAAATTGCAAAAAATAAATGAAATTGGACTCTTTTTTCTATTAGAACAATCAAATCAATATCTGTACTGAACTAATCTAGAATCCTTTTTATTAATCTATTCTTATTCTATTAAAACTAAAAGGAATTTCCCTAAAAAGCAGGGGATGATCCGTGAATTAACCTAACCATCAACTAAAAATAAAATCCTATGAAAGCATAATAGAAAAGTAGGAAAGACTCTTTGCTTTGATCTATTTATACTCTTCGATTCGAGTATATTGACAATTCCAAAAAACTGCTCATACTATCATTATAGTATAATGACAAGTGGTTTTATTTTTATATAGCACTATCGTCTAGTGATGCCCCTATCGTCTAGTGGTTCAGGACATCTCTCTTTCAAGGAGGCAGCGGGGATTCGACTTCCCCTGGGGGTAGGGAGTATTATAAAAAGAGGTTAATCATAGATTATCAAAAACCCTAGAATAAATTCTTCCTGGGTCGATGCCCGAGCGGTTAATGGGGACGGACTGTAAATTCGTTGACGATATGTCTACGCTGGTTCAAATCCAGCTCGGCCCAAAAATCTAGGGCTTCGTGAATATGAACTAAATCTTTTTTATTCTTCCATAAAAATAAATATCTGATCCATAGAAATAAAGGATAAAGAGAAAAGAGGGGGAAAATTGATTTCTAAGCCATATCTCTCTGATTCTTTTCTTACAAATACAAAGAAAACAATTTTTCTTATTGAAAGGTGGATTATCAGTTGTTTTTAGCGATAAAAAATCGCGGCATACTAGTTATGCCACTCTGACTATACCCACATAGGATATGTGGGTGTAGTAGTATATGATTCATCTATTTCTTAGAGTACGACAGACGAATCTTCCTAGGGTTCTATTTAAGAATAGGTATGCCATACACCCCGCAGGGATTGTAGTTCAATTGGTTAGAGCACCGCCCTGTCAAGGCGGAAGCTGCGGGTTCGAGCCCCGTCAGTCCCGAACTAGGGTTCAATGAATGGAAAAATTCATCTTTCCTTTTTTTCATCAAGAATTTCCCTGAAAAAGGGGGCAAAAGGCAAGATCAAATATCTATGCAGAACCCTTACTTTACTTTTTTTATTTCGCAGCTCTCATCTCAATAAAAAGAGAGCTGTATAGGAATCTTTTTTTTTTATGAATCTGCTCTCATCTTTAGACCCAAAAAGCAGATATTGACAGTAACCTAATAAAATAAAAACCAAGCAAACGCTCTTTTTCCTAAATTAAAATATTGGATCTTTTTTATTTAAGATCCATCTCATTTCTACTTCTACTGCTTATTTGGATGTCTATGTGACCCAGAGAAAGTCGGTTATATAATACATACATAATTGTATGTATAACTATAACAAATAAGAAAAAGGAAGGGGAATTCGATAAGAAAGATTCTTGGCTCTACATATATATATAGAAAAGCAAAAGTCAAAAAGGATGAAAAATAGAGGGTTCCGAATCCAATCAAAAAACCAATTTTGGTCTTAGTATCGATAAGGGATCCTCCTATGTTATATTATTCCACTATCAACCATGAATTGATTTGATAGATCCTATATTAATAATATTGAATTGATTCAGTATTATCAGAATGCAAGCCCTCCCCTTGAATTTATAGGTATACACCTTTTTCCTCTCCATGGGATTACATCCCGAGTTATTGTGAAACAAAAAAATAAAGAGGTTATGGAAGTAAATATTCTCGCTTTTATTGCTACTGCATTGTTCATTCTAGTTCCTACTGCCTTTTTACTTATTATTTATGTAAAAACAGCCAGCCAAAATGATTAATTGGAATTCCAATTAATCATTGAAGAAATGAAAAAGGGATTAAAGAAAATAAAAATCCAAGTCTTAAATGAAAGGATCTGGTTGGAATCCTAAAGTGTGGTAGAAAGAACTACATATAGTTTTTTCTACGACACTTTAGATTCTTTCTATTATATTATCTTGAATCTACATAGAATAGATTAATAGATTAGTAGATTGAAGTAGTATCTCTATAGTCCACTTCTCCCCCATACTACTAGCGAAAGAGAAAATGTAAAAACTACCATTAAAGCAGCCCAAGCGAGACTTACTATATCCATGTAAATTATGTCTCCTATTTCTATGAAGGAATTATTCTACTATTGATCAATAATCATAGTGGAATTAAGGGTACAGAGTCAAAATTATGCTCTAAGACTATAGATGAATCAGTTAAAGGAATTTACTCCTATCAAATTCTTATATGATTTCTGGTAAAATAGGAGAGTATTAAGTATAAATATGATACATATATCTTTTCCTTAAAAAAGGAAAAAATTGGATACCTACTTTACCCATACCCATATTTATTTTTGACCTAAACCCTACTGCCCCACTTTCTCTCTTTCTATGAAAGAGTGAGGAGACCTTATCCACTCCACAACTCCGAAATTGATTTTTGATCAGACTATTCAATCTGATTCTGTCCAGAATCAGTAGCCTTTACTTTAGTGTATGTAGGTAGCATAAGATGTACGAAGTATATTGATATTTCTTCGCAAAGTCCCTTCTTCAATCTTAGATTGAAAAAAGACTTAGGGCCCTTTGGAAGTTTTAAATTCCCGAATCAATTCAAATTAATAAAAAAATAAGGAAACGCTACCTCATCTCTGTTGGGAGTTCCCTGGGTCACTGCCACCAAAACAAAGCCTCGTTTGAGGATATAACTATGGTATGGTATGGATTCTCAAAATCCAGTATTGCCAGACCTAGTTATTATCTTGCCTCAACTTATGAGGGTACGAAATTTTTGAGTTTGATTAGTACTATAATCCTAAGTATTTTATTGATCAGGCGGCACCCAGATTTGAACTGGGGATAAAGGATTTGCAGTCCCCTGCCTTACCACTTGGCCATGCCGCCAAAAAATCCGATCTAAAATCGAGAAAAGAACAAGTATTCATCCATATTTTCTTACTAAAACCTCTTTTTTTTCTATTCTATTGAGATGGCAAAGGAGCAAAAGTGGATTTCCAGTCACAGACTGCAAAATTCAGAACAAATTGGAACCATTAACTAGAATTTTTTTTTAATTGCAGGAGTAAACGACTCTTAAATTGGTATTCTCTCCTTTAATGGCATAATAAAATAAAAGTTTCCCTAACCTGTATATAGGTAAACTACAGGTCCGAACAGCATTATTATCTATGGATTCCCTTTATGTACATATCCCTACGGGGAATCATGCTTTAATTTTTCATTGCTTTAAATATCTTAAAGAGGAAATTTGCTCTGATATAGATTATGGCCTGGCCTTCTTTACAGGTGAAATTACGATAAAAGAAAAGATGTGTGAATAGGTGGATAACTAGATTAGCAAGTACTTAAATAAAGTAAGTACTTTATTTTAGGATTCTACAACGAAATCCTTTATTTTTCAGCAATTCTATTACTACGAAACAAAAAATAACCTTCAAATTATTTTTGAAAATAAAACTAAACGTACTATTCTAAATTCTAAATCGAACTAAAGTCAAACTTGCTACTAGGGCTTATAAATTATTATGGCTTTATTTCTTTCATAGAAAGGAGATAAAACGATAAATCTTTGCTATCCAATCTGATTAGAATATCATATAAGTGGCAGAATTTTTTCTAGGACTTTGACTTTTTTTTTTCAATTCATTTTAATTCAATTTCTACCCCTGCGAAAGTCGAACTTTCATCAAAATTATATTTATTCATATGTATGAAATACATATATGAAATACGTATGTGGAGTTCCCTAGAATTTCATGCGATTCAGTAAACAGAATATAGATTCCATGATTGCTAGATTGATCCATAGGGATTGATAAAGAGCGAGCTGATAATGGAATTTTTCTTCGATAAATAGGAAACTTAAGATTAAGATGCTCCGGAATGGGAATGAGGGAATGTCCACAATACCCGGATTTAGTCAGATCCAATTCGAGGGATTTTGTAGATTCATTAATCAAGGCTTGGCAGAAGAACTTGAGAAGTTTCCAACAATTAAAGATCCAGATCACGAAATTGCATTTCAATTATTTGGGAAAGGATATCAATTGCTAGAACCCTCGATAAAAGAAAGGGATGCTGTGTATGAATCACTCACTTATTCTTCTGAATTATATGTATCCGCGAGATTAATTTTTGGTTTCGATGTGCAAAAGCAAACCATTTCTATAGGAAACATTCCTATAATGAATTCCTTAGGAACCTTTATAATAAATGGAATATACCGAATTGTGATCAATCAAATATTGCTCAGTCCTGGTATTTACTACCGATCCGAATTAGACCATAAGGGAATTTCTATATACACCGGGACTATAATATCAGATTGGGGAGGAAGATCGGAATTAGCAATTGATAAAAAAGAAAGGGTATGGGCTCGCGTAAGTAGAAAACAAAAGATATCTATTTTAGTTCTATCATCAGCTATGGGTTCGAATCTAAGAGAAATTTTAGATAATGTTTCCTACCCCGAAATTTTCTTGTCTTTCCCGAATGCTAAGGAGAAAAAGAGGATTGAGTCAAAAGAAAAAGCTATTTTGGAGTTTTATCAACAATTTGCTTGTGTAGGCGGGGACCTGGTATTTTCGGAGTCCTTATGTGAGGAATTACAAAAGAAATTTTTTCAACAAAAATGTGAATTAGGAAGAGTTGGTCGACGAAATATGAATCGGAGACTGAATCTTAATATACCTCAGAACAATACATTCTTGTTACCACGAGATGTATTGGCCGCTACGGATCATTTGATTGGAATGAAATTTGGAACGGGTATACTTGACGATGACGATATGAATCACTTGAAAAATAAACGTATTCGGTCGGTTGCGGATCTGTTACAAGATCAATTCGGACTGGCTCTTGGCCGTTTACAACATGCAGTTCAAAAAACTATCCGTAGAGTATTCATACGTCAATCGAAACCGACTCCACAAACTTTGGTAACTCCAACTTCAACTTCGATTTTATTAATAACTACTTATGAGACCTTTTTTGGCACATACCCCTTATCTCAAGTTTTTGACCAAACCAATCCATTGACACAAACGGTTCATGGGCGAAAAGTGAGTTGTTTGGGTCCTGGAGGATTGACGGGGAGAACTGCAAGTTTTCGGAGTCGAGATATTCATCCGAGTCACTATGGGCGTATTTGTCCAATTGACACATCCGAAGGCATCAATGTTGGACTTACTGGGTCCTTAGCTATTCATGCGAGAATTGATCACTGGTGGGGATCTATAGAGAGTCCTTTTTATGAAATATCTGAGAAAGCAAAAGAAAAAAAAGAGAGACAGGTGGTTTATTTATCACCAAATAGAGATGAATATTATATGATAGCAGCAGGAAATTCTTTGTCCTTGAATCAGGGTATTCAGGAAGAACAAGTTGTTCCAGCTAGATACCGTCAAGAATTTCTGACTATTGCATGGGAACAGATTCATGTTAGAAGTATTTTTCCTTTCCAATATTTTTCTATTGGAGGTTCTCTCATTCCTTTTATTGAGCATAATGATGCGAATCGGGCTTTAATGAGTTCGAATATGCAGCGCCAAGCAGTTCCACTTTCTCGGTCCGAGAAGTGCATTGTTGGAACTGGATTGGAACGCCAAACAGCTCTAGATTCGAGGGTTTCCATTATAGCCGAATGCGAGGGAAAGATCATTTCTAGTGATAGTCACAAGATCCTTTTATCAAGTTGTGGGAAGACTATAAGTATTCCTTTAGTTTCCCATCGGCGCTCTAACAAAAATACCTGTATGCACCAAAAACCTCGGGTTCCGCAGGGTAAATCCATTAAAAAAGGGCAAATTTTAGCGGAGGGAGCAGCTACAGTTGGTGGAGAACTCGCTTTAGGAAAAAACGTTTTAGTAGCTTATATGCCGTGGGAGGGTTACAATTTTGAAGACGCGGTACTAATTAGCGAACGTTTAGTATATGAGGATATTTATACTTCTTTTCACATCCGAAAATATGAAATTCAGACGGATACGACAAGCCAAGGCTACGCTGAAAAAATCACTAAAGAAATACCACATCTAGAAGAACATTTACTCCGCAATTTGGACAGAAATGGAGTTGTGAGGTTGGGATCCTGGGTAGAAACAGGTGATATTTTAGTAGGTAAATTAACGCCTCAGATAGCGAGCGAATCCTCATATATTGCGGAAGCTGGATTATTACGGGCCATTTTTGGTCTTGAGGTATCCACTTCAAAAGAAACTTCTCTCAAACTACCTATAGGTGGAAGAGGGCGCGTTATCGATGTGAAATGGATCCAGAGGGACCCCCTCGACATAATGGTTCGTGTATATATTTTACAGAAACGTGAAATCAAAGTTGGGGATAAAGTAGCAGGAAGACACGGGAATAAAGGGATCATTTCCAAAATTTTGCCTAGGCAAGATATGCCCTATTTGCAAGATGGAACACCTGTTGATATGGTCTTCAATCCCCTAGGAGTACCCTCACGAATGAATGTGGGACAAATATTTGAAAGCTCGCTCGGATTAGCAGGGGATCTGCTAAAGAAACATTATAGAATAGCACCCTTTGATGAGAGATATGAGCAAGAGGCTTCAAGAAAACTTGTGTTTTCAGAATTATATGAAGCCAGTAAACAAACAAAAAATCCATGGGTATTTGAACCCGAGTACCCGGGAAAAAGCAGAATATTTGATGGAAGAACAGGAGATCCCTTCGAACAACCTGTTCTAATAGGGAAGTCCTATATTTTAAAATTAATTCATCAAGTTGATGAGAAAATTCATGGACGTTCTACCGGGCCCTACTCACTTGTTACCCAACAACCCGTTAGAGGAAGAGCCAAACAAGGGGGACAACGAGTAGGAGAAATGGAAGTTTGGGCTTTAGAAGGATTTGGTGTTTCTCATATTTTACAAGAGATACTTACTTATAAATCTGATCATCTTATAGCTCGCCAAGAAATACTTAATGCTACGATCTGGGGAAAAAGAGTGCCTAATCACGAGGATCCTCCAGAATCTTTTCGAGTGCTCGTTCGAGAACTACGATCTTTGGCTCTAGAACTGAACCATTTCCTTGTATCTGAGAAGAACTTTCAGGTTAATAGGGAGGATGTTTGATCAGAATAAATATAAATTCTTTTCTTATTTCTATTTTATGATTGACCAATATAAACATAAACAACTTCAAATCGGACTCGTTTCCCCTCAACAAATAAAGGCTTGGGCTAACAAAATCCTACCTAATGGGGAAGTCGTTGGCGAAGTCACAAGACCCTCCACTTTTCATTATAAAACTGATAAACCAGAAAAAGATGGATTGTTTTGCGAAAGAATCTTTGGACCCATAAAAAGCGGAATTTGTGCTTGTGGAAATTCTCGAGCGAGCGTAGCTGAAAACGAAGACGAAAGATTTTGTCAAAAATGCGGGGTAGAATTTGTTGATTCTCGCATACGAAGATATCAAATGGGATACATCAAACTGGCATGTCCAGTGACTCATGTGTGGTATTTGAAAGGTCTTCCTAGTTATATCGCGAATCTTTTAGATAAACCTCTTAAGAAATTGGAAGGCCTAGTATACGGGGATTTCTCTTTTGCTAGGCCCAGCGCTAAAAAACCTACTTTCTTACGATTACGAGGTTTATTCGAAGATGAAATTGCATCCTGTAACCACAGCATTTCTCCCTTTTTTTCTACCCCAGGCTTTGCAACATTTCGAAATCGGGAAATTGCGACAGGAGCAGGTGCTATTAGAGAACAATTAGCGGATTTGGATTTGCGAATTATTATAGAGAATTCCTTGGTTGAATGGAAGGAATTAGAAGACGAGGGGTATAGTGGAGATGAATGGGAAGATAGAAAAAGACGAATAAGAAAAGTTTTTTTAATTAGACGAATGCAATTGGCGAAACATTTTATTCAAACAAATGTAGAACCCGAATGGATGGTTTTGTGCTTATTACCGGTTCTTCCTCCCGAATTGAGACCCATTGTTTATAGGTCTGGGGATAAAGTAGTGACTTCGGATATTAATGAACTTTATAAGAGAGTTATCCGTCGGAACAACAACCTTGCCTATCTATTAAAAAGAAGTGAATTAGCGCCAGCAGATTTAGTAATGTGCCAGGAAAAATTGGTACAAGAAGCCGTGGATACACTTCTTGATAGTGGGTCTCGCGGGCAACCGACGAGGGATGGTCACAATAAAGTATACAAGTCACTTTCAGATGTAATTGAGGGTAAAGAGGGGAGGTTTCGCGAGACTCTGCTTGGGAAACGGGTCGATTACTCGGGGCGTTCTGTCATTGTTGTGGGTCCTTCGCTTTCATTACATCAATGTGGATTACCTCTAGAGATAGCAATAAAGCTTTTTCAGCTATTTGTAATTCGCGATTTAATCACGAAACGTGCTACTTCTAATGTCAGGATTGCTAAAAGGAAAATTTGGGAAAAGGAACCCATTGTATGGGAAATACTTCAAGAAGTTATGCGGGGGCATCCTGTACTGTTGAACAGAGCACCTACCCTGCATAGATTAGGCATACAGGCGTTCCAACCCACTTTAGTAGAGGGGCGTACTATTTGTTTACATCCATTAGTATGTAAGGGTTTCAATGCGGACTTTGATGGGGATCAAATGGCTGTTCATCTACCTTTATCCTTGGAAGCTCAAGCAGAAGCCCGTTTACTTATGTTTTCTCATATGAATCTCCTGTCTCCCGCTATTGGAGATCCTATTTGCGTGCCAACCCAAGACATGCTTATCGGACTTTATGTATTAACGATTGGAAATCGTCGAGGTATTTGTGCAAATAGATATAATAGATATAATAGTTGCGGAAACTATCCAAATAAAAAAGTAAATTACAATAATAATAATTATACGAAAGATAAAGAACCCCATTTTTCTAGTTCCTATGATGCACTGGGAGCTTATAGACAGAAACGAATCGGTTTAAACAGTCCCTTGTGGCTCCGATGGAAACTAGATCAACGCGTCATTGGATCAAGAGAAGTTCCGATTGAAGTTCAATATGAATCTTTTGGGACTTATCATGAGATTTATGCCCACTATCTAATAGTCGGAAATAGAAAAAAAGAAACCCGTTCTATATACATTCGAACCACTCTTGGTCATATTTATTTTTATAGAGAAATAGAGGAAGCCATACAAGGATTTAGTCGGGCCTATTCATACACTATCTAAATCTAAACAAGGAAGTTAGATTCGGCGATGCCCCTTTCGGGGGGCATTCCGATTTCGCTAGTACCATCTTTTTTGCTACGCAAATTCAGATTGAGATTGAGGAAAGGGGGTAAATTATGTTTTCGAATCACTGACTCAGACCTATTGTCGAATCCTACTCAGTCAAAAAAGGGGGGTACTTATGTATGGCGGAACGGGCCAACCTGGTCTTTCATAATAAAGAGATAGACGGAACTGCTATGAAACGACTTATTAGCAGATTAATAGATCATTTCGGAATGGGATATACATCCCATATACTGGATCAAATAAAGGCTCTGGGCTTCCATCAAGCTACTACTACATCGATTTCTTTAGGAATCGAGGATCTTTTAACAATACCTTCTAAAGGATGGTTAGTCCAAGATGCGGAACAACAGAGTTTTCTTTTGGAGAAACACTATTATTATGGGGCTGTACACGCAGTAGAAAAATTACGCCAATCTGTTGAAATATGGTATGCTACAAGTGAGTATTTGAAACAAGAAATGAATTCGAATTTTCGGATAACGGATCCTTCTAATCCAGTCTATCTAATGTCTTTTTCAGGAGCCAGAGGAAATGCATCTCAGGTACACCAATTAGTAGGGATGAGAGGGTTAATGGCGGATCCTCAAGGACAAATGATTGATTTACCTATTCAAAGCAATTTACGTGAGGGACTTTCTTTGACAGAATATATAATTTCCTGCTACGGAGCCCGCAAAGGGGTTGTAGATACTGCTGTACGAACAGCGGATGCTGGATATCTTACACGCAGACTTGTTGAAGTAGTTCAACATATTATTGTGCGTAGAAGAGATTGTGGTACTATCCGAGGTATTTCTGTGAGTCCTCAAAATGGGATGACAGAAAAACTTTTTGTCCAAACACTAATTGGTCGTGTATTAGCAGACGATATGTATATCGGTTCACGATGCATTGCTGCTCGAAATCAAGATATTGGAATTGGATTAGTCAATCGATTCATAACTGCCTTTCGAGCACAACCGTTTCGGGCACAACCAATATATATTAGAACCCCTTTTACTTGCCGAAGCACATCTTGGATCTGTCAATTATGTTATGGGCGGAGTCCCACTCATGGCGATCTGGTCGAATTGGGAGAAGCTGTAGGTATTATTGCGGGTCAATCAATTGGGGAGCCTGGGACTCAACTAACATTAAGAACTTTTCATACTGGTGGAGTATTCACAGGGGGTACTGCCGACCTTGTACGATCCCCCTCGAATGGAAAAATCCAATTCAATGAGGATTTGGTTCACCCCACACGTACCCGTCATGGGCAGCCTGCTTTTCTATGCTATATAGACTTGCGTGTAACTATTCAGAGTCAGGATATTCTACATAGTGTGAATATTCCGTTAAAAAGCCTTATTCTAGTGCAAAATGATCAATATGTAGAATCTGAACAAGTAATTGCGGAGATTCGTGCCGGAACATCCACTTTGCATTTTAAAGAAAAGGTACAAAAGCATATTTATTCCGAATCAGACGGGGAAATGCACTGGAGTACTGATGTTTACCATGCGCCCGAATATCAATATGGTAATCTTCGTCGATTACCAAAAACAAGCCATTTATGGATATTGTCAGTAAGTATGTGCAGATCCAGTATAGCATCCTTTTCGCTGCACAAGGATCAAGATCAAATGAATACTTATTCTTTATCTCTTGACGGAAGATATATCTTTGACCTCTCAATGGCTAATGATCAAGTAAGCCATAGACTGTTGGATACTTTTGGTAAAAAAGATAAGGAAATTCTTGACTATTTAACGCCAGATCGAATCATGTCCAACAATCATTGGAGTTTTGTCTATCCTTCTATTCTTCAAGCTAATTCGGATTTGTTGGCGAAAAAGCGAAGAAATAGGTTCTTCATTCCATTACAATATCATCACGAACAAGAAAAAGAGCTAATATCCTGTTTGGGGATTTCGATTGAAATCCCCTTTATGGGTATTTTACGTAGAAATAGTATTTTTGCTTATTTTGACGATCCAGGATACAGAAAAAATAAAAGGGGTTCAGGAATTGTTAAATTTCGATATAGGACCCTAGAGGAAGAATATCGGACCCGAGAGGAAGAGTATAGGACTCTAGAGGAAGACTCAGAGGAAGAATATGAGAGCCCAGAGAACGAATATAGGCATAGGCCTCTAGAAGACAAATATGAAACCTTAGAAGACGAATATAGGCCTCTAGAAGACGAATATGAAACCCTAGAAGATGAATACGGGATCCTAGAGGCCGAATATAGGCCTCTAGAGAAAGACTCAGAAGAAGAATATGGGAACCCGGAGAACGAATATAAAACTCGAGAGGCCGAATATGGAACTCTAGAGGAAGAAGAATATGAGAGTCGTGAATATGGCTCAGAGAACGAATATGGGGCTTTAGAAGAAGACTCAGAGGAAGACTCAGAGGACGAATATGGGAGTCCCGAGGAAGATTCTATCTTAAAAAAAGAGGGTTTTATTGAACATCGAGGAACAAAAGAATTTAGTCTAAAATACCAAAAAGAAATAGATCAGTTTTTTTTCATTCTTCAAGAACTGCATATCTTGCCGAGATCCTCATCCCTAAAGGTACTTGACAATAGTATTATTGGAGTGGATACACAACTCACAAAAAATACAAGAAGTAAACTAGGTGGATTGGTCCGAGTTAAGAGAAAAAAAAGCCATACGGAACTCAAAATCTTTTCCGGAGATATTTATTTTCCTGAAGAGGCAGATAAGATATTAGGCGCCAGTTTGATACCACCAGAAAGAGAAAAAAAAAATTATAAGGACTCAAAAAAAAGAAAAAATTGGGTTTATGTTCAACGGAAAAAAATTCTCAAAAGCAAGGAAAAGTATTTTGTTTCAGTTCGACCTGCAGTCGCATATGAAATGGACGAAGGGACAAATCTAGCAAGACTTTTCCCGCAAGATCTCCTGCAAGAAAAGGATAATTTACAACTTCGACTTGTCAATTTTATTTCTCATGAAAATAGCAAGTTAACTCAAAGAATTTATCACACGAATAGTCAATTCGTTCGAACTTGCTTGGTAGTGAATTGGGAACAAGAAGAAAAAGAGGGGGCTCGTGCTTCCCTTGTTGAGTTAAGAACAAATGATCTGATTCGCGATTTCCTAAGAATTGAATTAGTCAAGTCCACTATTTCATATACAAGAAGAAGGTATGATAGGACAAGTGCAGGACCAATTCCCAATAATAGGTTAGATCACAACAATACCAATTCCTTTTATTCCAAGGCGAAAATTCAATCACTTAGCCAACATCAAGAAGCTATTGGCACCTTGTTGAATCGAAATAAAGAATACCCATCTTTGATGATTTTGTCGGCATCCAACTGTTCTCGAATTGGTTTATTCAAGAATTCGAAATATCCCAATGCGGTAAAAGAATCAAATCCTAGAATTCTTATTCGAGATATTTTTGGGCTCTTAGGCGCTATTGTACCTAGTATATCGAATTTTTTTTCATCTTACTATTTATTAACACATAATCAGATCTTGTTAGAAAAATACGTGTTCCTTTCCAATTTGAAACAAACCTTCCAAGTACTTCAAGGGCTTAAATACTCTTTAATAGATGAAAATAAAAGGATGTCGAATTTCGACAGTAACACCATGTTGGATCCATTCCATTTGAATTGGCACTTTCTCCATCATGACTCGTGGGAGGAGACATTGGCAATAATTCACCTTGGACAATTTATTTGCGAAAATGTATGTCTATTTAAATCGCACATAAAAAAATCTGGTCAAATTTTCATTGTTAATATGGACTCCTTTGTTATAAGAGCAGCCAAGCCTTATTTGGCCACTATAGGAGCAACTGTTCATGGTCATTATGGAAAAATCCTTTACAAAGGAGATAGATTAGTTACCTTTATATATGAAAAATCGAGATCTAGTGATATAACGCAAGGTCTTCCAAAAGTAGAACAAATATTCGAAGCACGTTCAATTGATTCACTATCGCCGAATCTCGAAAGGAGAATTGAGGATTGGAATGAGCGTATACCAAGAATTCTTGGGGTTCCCTGGGGATTCTTGATTGGAGCTGAGCTAACCATCGCCCAAAGTCGTATCTCTTTGGTTAATAAGATCCAAAAGGTTTATCGATCCCAAGGGGTACAGATCCATAATAGACATATAGAGATTATTATACGCCAAGTAACATCAAAAGTACGGGTTTCCGAAGATGGAATGTCTAATGTTTTTTTACCTGGGGAATTAATAGGACTATTGCGAGCGGAACGAGCAGCGCGAGCTTTGAATGAATCGATCTATTATCGGGCCATCTTATTGGGAATAACAAGGGCTTCCCTGAATACCCAAAGTTTCATATCTGAAGCAAGTTTTCAAGAAACTGCTCGAGTTTTAGCAAAAGCTGCCCTGCGAGGTCGTATTGATTGGTTGAAAGGCCTGAAAGAAAACGTAGTTATGGGGGGAATTATACCTGTTGGTACCGGATTCCAAAAATTTGTGCATCGTTTCCCACAAGACAAGAATCTTTATTTCGAAATTCAAAAAAAAAATCTATTCACGTCGGAAATGAGAGATATTTTGTTTCTCCATACAGAATTAGTTTCTTCTGATTCTGACGTAATAAACAATTTCTATGAGACATCAGAACCCCCATTTACTCCCATTTATACGATTTAAGGATATATAAAGCATATAAAGCAAATTTTTTTACTTTAATTGAAACTAGACTTTTGACCTTAGAATGCTAACAGGTCTGATTTTAGATTTGGTATTTTAATATTTTACTAAATAAAAGAAAAGAAGTCAGTTAATTTATTAAGGCTGTGTTTATATCATGTATCAATGGTAAATTCTGAGTAGAAGGTTCCATCGGAACAATTATTATTTATTTCAAGATATTTCGGCTCTTTCTTAATCTTCAAAAAAAAAAAAATCAATTCTGTAATGGTAAGACGAAAAAAAGAAAAAAAGGAAGTGTGGAAAAAATGACAAGAAGATATTGGAACATCCATTTGAAAGAGATGATAGAAGCGGGAGTTCATTTTGGTCATGGTATTAAGAAATGGAATCCTAAAATGGCCCCTTACATATCGGCAAAGCGTAAAGGTACTCATATTACAAATCTCGCTAGAACGGCTCGTTTTTTATCAGAAGCTTGTGATTTAGTTTTTGATGCAGCAAGTCAGGGAAAAAGCTTCTTAATTGTTGGTACCAAAAAAAGAACAGCAGATTTAGTAGCATCAGCTGCAATAAGGTCTCGTTGTCATTATGTTAATAAAAAGTGGTTCAGTGGTATGTTAACGAATTGGTCGATTACTAAAACTAGACTTTCTCAATTTAGAGACTTAAGAGCGGAAGAAAAGATGGGAAAATTCCACCATCTCCCAAAAAGAGATGTGGCAATCTTAAAGAGAAAATTATCTACCTTGCAAAGATATCTCGGCGGGATTAAATATATGACGAGGTTGCCTGACATTGTGATCGTCCTTGATCAGCAAAAAGAGTATATAGCTCTTCGGGAATGCGCCATTTTGGGGATTCCTACTATTTCTTTAGTCGATACAAATTGTGACCCGGATCTCGCGAATATATCGATTCCTGCCAACGATGACACTATGACTTCAATTCGATTGATTCTTAACAAATTAGTATTTGCAATTTGTGAGGGCCGTTCTCTCTATATAAGAAATCATTGATTAAGATTAAGAAGAATAGTGAATTCTTAAGCAACTACGTCGATTTATGGGATCAGTTACTTTTTTTTTTCTTTTGCATAGATAAAAGAAGGGGAATATTGATATATATTAGAGGGTATTGATATATATTATCATTTGATGTGATTTCTTGGTATCCTAAATATAAGATTAATACTTCAAGTTGCTGAGTTGAGAAAGAGATGGTTGAATCAAAATAATTCCTTTTTTGAAGTTCAATTTTTATCAGAGGACAATATGAATATTACACCATGTTCCATTAAAACACTCAAAGGGTTGTATGATATATCAGGCGTAGAAGTAGGCCAACACCTCTATTGGCAAATAGGAGGTTTCCAAATTCATGCCCAAGTACTCATCACTTCTTGGGTCGTAATTACTATCTTGCTGGGTTCCGTTATCATAGCTATTCGGAATCCACAAACCATCCCAACCGACGGTCAGAATTTCTTCGAATATGTCCTTGAGTTTATTCGAGATTTGAGCAAAACTCAGATTGGAGAAGAATATGGTCCCTGGGTTCCCTTTATTGGAACTATGTTCCTTTTTATTTTTGTTTCGAATTGGTCGGGTGCTCTTTTACCTTGGAAAATTATAGAGTTACCCCATGGGGAATTAGCAGCGCCCACGAATGATATAAATACTACTGTTGCTTTAGCTTTACTCACATCAGCGGCATATTTTTATGCGGGTCTTAGCAAAAAAGGATTGAGTTATTTCGAGAAATATATTAAACCAACCCCAATCCTTTTACCAATTAATATCCTAGAAGATTTCACAAAACCTTTATCGCTTAGTTTTCGACTTTTCGGAAATATATTGGCGGATGAATTAGTCGTTGTTGTTCTTGTTTCTTTAGTCCCCTTAGTAGTCCCTATACCGGTCATGTTTCTTGGATTATTTACAAGTGGTATTCAAGCTCTTATTTTTGCAACGTTAGCCGCAGCCTATATAGGCGAATCCATGGAGGGTCATCATTGAATTGACTAATTTTCGAAATGAAATAGTCTTTTTTTTTTTAGCTTAGCCCAATTCATGCATGGTTGCAGATAATTCTCCTGGTTAGAAAACTAACTAGTTCAAAAAAAATGCGTATGAATATATAACCTAGAGTTGTAGGAGAGAGAATAGACTATATTACGGAATTGTTAAATTCTATATGCATTGAGGGGGGGCGAAATCTGGTTAGATCTATATTCTTTATGTCTATAAGACAGTCATCTTTTGTGCGGCTTTCTAAGGAATGATTTTGGAATTGGATTCCATATACAGTTCTATGCAGCATATTGTTATCAATTGTATATCTTGATTTGATTCCTATTGGATTTGGATTAGTTCAATTTCAATAGGGGTTCTTCCTGTATTTCGTCTTTTATTATGGATTAGATGAAGGGAAAAAAAGGGAACTCAAGGATATCGAAGAGTAAAAAAAGATGGAATGAAAGGGTGGTTGGTTGGAAAGAAAGAGAAATAGAATAATGAAATAATGATTAGAAACTAAAAACGAGATCTCGAAGTAGTTCGGACGATTTAGATTATCATTTCAATTTGTACTTTTTAGTTACTTTTACCTAATAGAGCCTAGAAGGTAAAAGTACAAATTTCTTGGTTGATTGTATCCTTAACCATTTCTTTTTTTTTTTTTGACACGAGGAACTCACCATGAATCCACTAATTGCTGCTGCTTCCGTTATTGCTGCTGGATTGGCTGTAGGGCTTGCTTCTATTGGGCCTGGAGTTGGTCAAGGTACTGCTGCAGGACAAGCTGTAGAGGGTATTGCGAGACAGCCAGAAGCAGAAGGAAAAATACGAGGTACTTTATTGCTTAGTCTAGCTTTTATGGAAGCTTTAACAATTTATGGACTGGTTGTGGCACTAGCGCTTTTATTTGCGAACCCTTTTGTTTAATCCTAAAAAAGAAAATAAGTCCTTTAGATTAGATACTTTTTTCTTTTTTTAGTAAATTGGTATTTGCTTCTGTAATTCCAAGTATATCAATACTTTTATTTATTATATTATTCCAGGAATTTTTTATTTATCGGAGCAGACAATACCCCGGGAAGGGTTGATTTGAGCATGATCAATTTAGGTAGAAGATATGCTCGCCCTCTTCCTTCCCGTCCTTAGTTTAGGATAGTGGAAAGTCTTTTTCCTTTTATTTTAGGAATTTTGGGAACATTTAAATTTTAACAAAAGAGATCTTTCAAAAGGGGATCTTTCACAGGTCAAACGAGACCTAAGACTTAATCTAAAATAAATTAGTAGATTGAATCTATTTGCATTAAAAAAATTGCATTAAAAAAACCGATAAAAAAAGGGGCGAGCGAAGTAAGTGATCGAAAAACTTTCTTCTTTGTTCGTCCTATCTATAAGAGGAGAGCATATGAAAAATGTAACCCATTCTTT